TAGGTTAACTGATAGTCGTGAAGACTGCTTGTTTCCACCTTTGCTTTGCTACAGGATAGGAGTTCACCCATGTCCACAGTTTTGATTACAGGTCTAGTTCAGTTCAACTCATAGCCCCCAATCCCACTGGTGACGATATTGTCATTGGGGATCAGAAAGTTGCTCTGCCTTACAAAGAGTGGTTAGCTGATCTGGGAGTCAGTGTCTCGATGCCGAAGTCACTGGTCAATGAGTAGGCAAAATCATCTGGGGAAGGAAGCGAGGTGGAGTGAAGCACGGTCGGCAACAGCTAATTGGCTCAGGCGATTCTTGTTGTCGGGCGTAGGGTAGGACCCTCTTTCGAGTTTCAGAGGTGAATCCAATAGTTACGATATCCCCGCACAGATGTTCTCGAATGCGCCGTTCTTGTTAGAATGCCCTCTTGCTGCTTGAGGAGGAGCTCATGACACTATTCAATGTCTCGAGTAGGCCAATAGCCCTGATTACCTTTGCCTTGCCATCTCTAAGTAGCTGTTAGATGCGTCCTTCCGCATGAACAGATTCAGGGCTTCTTCGATGAGAAGGAATTGCCTTTATCCTTTTTATCATTTTCTCTGATCTGAGGATGAGATCGATGCATCAAGTTAGATGCTTTACTTAACTTAGGCTTCCTAGCCCATTCATTACCTTCCTTTCTCCTCGAACTAGAACTAGGAGATGGAGATATGCCCGATATTACGAATTCCTAGGGCATTCAATAAGCTAATAACATTTTAGGCTATTAAGGATTTCGTGCCCCACGGTCTAATATCTGTGTCAAATCTAGCAAACCCGGGGAGCCCCAAGCAGCTTGCCTATTCTTCTATCTCAAATAGGGATCAGAAGTCCCATGCTAGCATTGCCCTTAATCCCTCTTGTAACGGCTTATCCGGGTATTGATTCATAGCCTTATGTGGAATCAGTCCCCGATACCTTTTCTTGAGGCCAGTTATTTGGTTCCCATAGGTAGATTGGTCCCTGCTCCGTTATCTGCCTACTTGGCTCAGGCTCTAACCGCTTCCCCTTCTATTGGGTAGGATGGAGTACTTATTTCCTTGAGTTCATCCCTCTCTGTTGGGCTGATTCTTCGGATAAACCTCTTTCATTCTACCTCTTGCCTGGGTCTTTTCTGTACCTTGGTTAGCTTCCTATTCAGCCAGTATGCCTCTTTGCACACCTTCCCTCCCATCCAATTCGGTGCCTAGCCTCTTTCCTCGATGCAGCAAGCTGAGATAGTTGAATTAGATGTCATGTCAGTTCCTCTAGCAGACGATAAGGCCTTCTTCTCAAACCCTCCTCAACAGGGCATTCGTGCAGAACCTCTTCTTTCAATGTCTTGCCATTCTTCATGTGCAGCTCCTTCTGTGCATCTGATCTTTCCTGTCATCGAAATCGAAGAGGGACAACTAGTTAGCTTTCAATTGGCATTGGCCTACTTACTTCTCCACTTTTCGGCCTAACGACTGCTACCTTTTTCGATTGCTTTCATTCCTTTCTTTGTGTTATACCGTTCGTGCCCTACGACGAGTAGGCCACTCACTCCCTTTAGAGTTGGTTTAATACTAATAAGGGCGCCAAATTGCGAGTGCTATCGTATAATAAAATAAGATAAAGGCTGCACATGAAGCTGTGGGACTTGAGCTAGTGGCATGATACAAATCGTCCGCTGTTCTTCTTCACCAATTCTTTTTTATCGGCTTCCGTTCATCCTTTAAATCTAACAGTCTTCCTCGGCGCGGCAAGCGCTTTAGGATGTATGATTACTACGAATTAGGGCTACAAGGACGAAAGTACCAAGCATTGAATCGTAGGAGACATAGGGCCACCCCTACCGCCTTCTGTCATGTACTATTATCATCCCATCCTCTTGCCCATATTGGCTTCACTCTAAGGAATAGGCGGTATGGATCCATTCCTTCCTTTTGATGCAATAAGCCCATTCTTCTTTATTCAAGAATTCCATTCCGTTCTATCCTATACATTCCTTCTTATCCTACTCTATTCCCTAAATACCAGATATTTCATTGTCTTCTATAACCGCAACTGAGAATCCTCAAAAAGAAGTTACGCGAGTACCTCTAGCAGGGATCCCTTCGCTCATAAGGAGGGTCCTAGAGGAAAGAAAGAGAGATTCTATACTGCATGCCCCTATCCCGAACTGATCGATATAATCCATTCTAATTAATAGAGCCTAGCGTGCTCTAAACCTACAAACCAATGCTTAAGACAAAGAAAGAAGACTCAAGACTCATAAGGACAGGCATAAAATCGAAAGTAGTAGGAAAGGGGAACTCCTCTCTAGAGGAAGGGATTCGACTGCCTTTCACTCCTCCGCTCTTCACTCCTACTCTCTTCATACAATAGATTCTACGGAGCGCCAAGAAGAAAGCTAAGAAAGAGCAGACAGAGGCAGCTGCAATGCATAATTGCAGAATAGGTTGCAGCTCTTGCTCTCTCTTCCGCTCTTCATCTAGAAGCACTATTCGATTAGGAGCTACATGATTCAGGGTAATACATCAAAAAAGTCCAGTGGCTACAGATAGCTATCTGAAGCTAACTTGTCCTTATAACACTAGAATAGATAAAGGAAGGTTTAAACACTACAGGTAATAAAGATTAGCTTCCCCTTGCGCCTAGCAACAGGAAGACTAAGGCTAGCTATCAGCCTTCTTTCCCTACGGGCCTTCCATTAGTGCACTAGCAGGGAAATAGATAGGTTCACGATCCCCACCTGGGAAGCACTCACTACGCTACGTAGACTTCTACTTCTTTTTTGATAGTGCCTGGTAACTAATCCCATTTACTAGCTCTTCTCTTACTTTCACCCCCTATCGTGTTTACTTTTACAAATTCCAATGTCGTTTTCTTCGTGCCAGTTCGTTAGCCCAATGGCTCTTCCTTCCGTTTTGTTCCAGATGAAAAAAGAATATACCGTCGTTTAAGGACCAAGGATGCGATATGAGAAGCGTAGGTCGGAATAGCAGCAGTATGCGACAAGCAGTTGCATGTTCGGTGTGGGAGATCTTCTGTAACGAGATGAATTAGAACACTTGGAATCCTCGCGGATATAGCGTGTGTGCCACGAGTGCTCTGTCTTCGAAAAAGGCAGAATGCTCTTATAGAATACGCTTTGTGTCACTCTCCGAGAAGAAGATCGCACTTGAATTTCTTTTTCATGCCTTCCCTTCGTTCCGCTTTCGGGTTGCTAATAAGCTAGCCTTTTTTTCGTTGTTTGCGATTTAGGTGTGCCCGCGCTTGTTTATTGCTTTCCCGATCGATCGAAAGAAGTGCCTGTGTCCCCTTCACTCAGTTCCCTATTCCCGTAACCTGATACAAGTTATTTCGTGTCTCCGTCTCTGGAAGAACTTCAGTGAATTCGCGGCACTCGTTGACATAGTTCTATTTCACTCCCCTAAGTCAACACGTCAAAACAAGAGAAAAGCGAAAGCTCGAGTCGAAGAGTGGAGGTCGCTCGGTAACTCGAGTCGATGAGTCCTATTCTTGCCCGAAACAAGTGGGCTATTCCTTCCGGTGCCACGTTTGTTCAATCGAGTCCATGTTCTCTATTTCCCAATTCCCATTCGTTCGCCGACCCGTGGACCAGAGGTTGCTTGGAATTGGGCTTTCTAGCTTACTTTAGTACAACTTCTGGCGAGAGCAACCCCGGGTTCGTTTCTAAGACTAGACTCACTGCTTCCTCTGTTCATGTTTCGGCATAGGAAGTGGTAGGAGACGGGACAGAGCTATAGGGATAAGGGAATACGTAACTCGTTGCGGTAAACCCGTTAAACCAGTAATTCATGTAGTTACATGTGCTAATGAATATCTCATATATGATGTTTCATTGGACAGTGTAAAGATATTAATGATGAGTTAAAGCGGAGTGACATATTTCATAGATTCTCTTGTTGAAGCGATATCTGACTTCCCGAGCTTTCATTTTCGTGCTTATCCAATTAGCGCTTTAAGTCCATGGATGGGACAAGGATGGCTAGTCAAAAGTTTTATCAACCCCGTGTTTTTTGGCAGAAAAATGGCTATTTTAGCTTAAAAGTAAAAAGTTCGTATCTAATGATATTCAAAGTTTTTAACCTGATTTCAACGTCTTTTTTGGCGTAAACCCCGTGTTTTTCGACTCTCATCGATAGATGCTATTAGAGCTGGAAACTCTATCAATCTCGATGAAAGTAAAGAATTTTTGTATGTACGAGACTAGTTCGACTTCGTCCCCTTCCTGAAAGCCAGAAAGAAAGACTCAACGACGAATGCTAGCTTCAAGCGCTTGAAGTCAGATACCGCCCTAGCTTCATGAACGTGTTAAACTATCCTTTCAGATTACACTTAAAACATGTAAAGAAGAATTCCGGAGTTTTCTTGACCTGCTGTTCAGTCGTCGCTGTCGCTTGATTCTCCTATTCTTAAATTACACTTGGAATATCATAAGAGAGGAAAGCTCTAGCTCCCGAAGTAGGCTCTCAATCTGTTTCGAAGACCAGCGGCCCAAAAGTACCATTACTATGGTCCAGCTGATAGCTATCCAGTCTAAAGTGGGAGCCCGAGGGATAGGCAGAGAACCCGTCGGGAAGTTTCTATCATTTTTTTTTATATAATATAATACCTTATTAGAGTGGGTTGCTATTATAGGAAATAAAAGGTTGTAATAAGCAGACAGAAGGGTTATCTTCTTTCTTTTGTTCGAAGCTAGCCAACCATGAACGGTCACGGTCGACAAGAGTCAAGAGTGCTTCTTCTCTGTATCATGATACAGAAGCCAAGGTAATCGGCACGATTGAACTTGCTTTGATCTTAGAGGCTCGCAGCTACTAGTGTGTACCCTTTTTTTTACCTAGCCCTATTTTTGGGCACAGGCGAAGGCTTTCGTAAGAGGCTTTTTTGTACTAGCTTGAGTCAGCCCCCTCGACTCATTTCATCAAGGTTAAGTAAGCTGTCTATCCGTCTGACACCTTTACTTCATCGCCTTGCTAGCGCAGTATCAAAGAGCTTATTCTCTTCCTCGACGTGCCAAAGCCTATTCGATAGGTATCCTTTTACGCTATTTGCTTCGATGCTTTACTACTCTTTCATGTCGGAAATCGGATTCTATTTGATCTTCTTTCTTGTCTGAGACTGATGCCAGCTTAGAAGGAAAGTGAGGGTGATCTACGACCGCCCTCTTCTCTCTCCTTCTTTTGAGTCTACGCGCTTCTGTTTAGTATGTCGTTTATATGCTCCTTAAGCCAGAGGCCTTTTTAATTAGATGGAACACACTGCCTGTAATTAGCGATCTTCCTCTTTTTCACAAGCATGAGTAGGACTTCTAGTGTTGGGAAAGTCATCTCACTGAACATGTTATACAACCTCGTGAACATTACAACAAAGGGGTCCATATAGCCTAGATAAAAAAGAAAGTAAGATAAGGGTGGATGTAATTCAGCTTGACAGCGCCTTGTTTACTGAGTTGCAATTTCGGAGTCCCTAGCGGATCCAGCAAACGGAGCCATGAACCAAGCAGGAAGAGGAATTGGAGCAGCCCTTTGCCTAAGCAATGGATTCGCTAGCATTCCTCTTTGCTTCCTTGCTAGTACTATACTTTGATAAAGGAAGGGAATGCTACCAGACTGATACAGGATAGGAAGATCTATTTCTAAAGGAATCGGATCTCAACTTGCTAATAGAGGTGGGTAAGAAAATCTTCATTGCCTTCTGTTCCGATTCGTCTTCCGTACGCAATAGACAGATTTGCCTCCGCTCCGCTACGGTAGTTTCAACGGGTGGCGTTGAAGCGCCCAGAACGAGGAATGCCGCCTGTTCTTTAAAAGAGTCTTTATTACATCGGTTCAGAATTGATTACCGGACGGAGCTTTTCTTCTGTTGGAGCACAAACTGGCACCCGGGCACGGGTCGGGAGACAGATCGAAACAAGTACATGCTCCGAGACACAGGTCCAGGCTAGACCCGGTCTGAGGCTGAGGTGGGAATCCATCGGTGTAGGGTGGAATATCTCGAGGTGATATCAAGTACAAACTGACTGGCCCTACAAGTACTTATGAAACCTTCTCAATCCTAAGTGTCACTCAGATCCCTACTCCGGCCTGGTATGGGAGATATAGGACAAGAGAAGAAGACTGAACCAACGTAAATAGGTATGAACGCATATACGATCCGATGAAAATGAATGCTCACATTACATCTACTGTGTTGACTGTAACTATACTTAGAGAATTTTAATGGAGTTTCCACAATCGACGTCCGAGACGCCTCGTTCTTTTTTCTGACTTGGGGAATGCCACAGGTATTCTTTTCGATCTTGTACGAAGCAAGAAAAGGGTTCCAAACCTCAATCCCTTGCTTCTTAGACGGAAGACCACAAAATTTCGACAAACAAAGTGAAGAAAAAAATATAAGTAAACAATCATGAAACTTACCGATAATCTACCCTACAATCCGATCTTTCTTCTCTTATGAAATTAATAGTTAGAGAGAGATCAGTCCTTTAACGCGAGACTTATAACTTATATTAAGATGATAGCACCAAAGCGGATTCACCTGATTCAACAAGGGCAAGGCTAATGGTTCTAGACTTTCTTATTCTTTCTACTCTCGGTCACTGAACTAGAGGGATATTGAATTGTTGCGGTGTGGGATCTTTCCCTGCTCCCAACTCTTCTTATGGCCTTCGTGCCCGGGGATAACATTTCTCGCTCCTTTCCGGTTATGCCGGTAACAATTCAATCTTTGGAAAAATGAAACTCGTTGGCAGAGGGCCAAAGGCCATCACAGAATTTACCTACCCCACGCCCCACCCGAAAGAGATGAGCGAGGAGCGATCGAGTATGCTCTTCCGCGAGATCTTTCTTTCCTTTCTCAGTTAGGCAACAAACGAAAGAAAGGCAGTGCAGGTTAGGGAGAGAACAAACGAAAAGGGACATCACAAACAGAGAGGGGGGTTTGATCGGGGATAGACGGGAATGGAATGCTTTCTGTCAGTTACTAGTCCAATACCATTCTATCAGGCAGCAAGGTAAAGCAGCGGAGGTAGGGAGAAAGAGATTGAGTGGTAGCGATCCCTCATTCCATTCTTCTTTCATTCTCGGGTAGCAAGGAGCTCAGCGAACGGATAAAGCCAGGTTGTTGAAGACTCCCTTACCTTCCCACCCGCATTCCTTGCCTGTTCTAGCATCCCTTAGCGTTAATCCGGCAGCGAAGGCAGAGCCCGATAGTCCAGTAGCCATTGATCTTGTCGATCCACCCGCATTAGTGGCGAAGGAAGAAGGCAGGGTCAAAACCTGCAAAAAGTTATGAACCTTGTTTCAAGCGCTGGGTGAGTGGGGCTAACCGTGCCCTCACCGCTTTGGTCGGTTCGTTCTGGCGGACGAATAAAAGCCCGCTTTGGGGAGAAATCCTGTTTCCGAAGTGGTTGCTACTCGACTGGTGCCTTCATAGGGAGCCGCAGTAAAATGCCGCCTCTATGAGATCTCGGTGCTACTGCCCTGCCATAAGAGCATTGAGACTGTCACAGGTCAACAACAAGGGGTTCGATTTCCTACTCCATACCCTTTTGGCTGGCGTGCCTCCTTTGTGTGCTTTTGCCCTCTCAACATTGCCACCCTCAAATCTAACGGAAGGTAAGCATATAGTTTCCGCAGGGCCAGTCCATTTAAGCGGCGCAAGATACTACCTAACATTGGAGGACATAGGCTGAGCAGTGTCTTTCGGGGTTTATCGTAAATAAGGTAAGATTGGTTTCAACTAGCATATGGGCACGGTTGAGCACCGAGTCCTTAGCAATGGACTGCCCAGTGTGTAGGAGAAGGATGTTGTCGACGCTTATTGCTCGTGACGACCCCGCCGCCACATAAGGAGAAAAAGAAACCTTATAAGGATAGGATAAGAGGTGTGCACGGGAGAAGAAAGACTCACAAGGCGGTTGGGCGAGGTGCATCTCGAAAAGAAGTTGACCACCATTTGAAGGGACTACTGGTAATCTATGATAAGGGCTTTAACCGGCTTTCTTTTAGATCAAATAGGCCATAGAAATTCACTCATAACAGAAGCTAAAAGAGAGATCAGGAGCCTTCATCTCTGACTTTTACGGACAAACTGTTGGAACGGGAGAGATCTCATACTAAACTAACTGCTCGCTCAATGCGCGCATTAAAAACTATTATAATGAACTCTCTAGCATCTTTGAGTTGAGCTTAGCCCTCTTCCTATCCTAGAATCACAAGGAACGATTGTGATGTTGATCTGGCAATTCAGTTAAGTAATTATTGAGTCTATCAAGCCGAAACTAGGACTTAGGAAGTCTCAGGGAAGGCACCCCCTTTTTTAGGCAATTTAATGCCATTTGTCGCCCCACGTTAGAACTCTCTTTAACCGCTTTCTTTATAGCTAAACCTTTTTTTGAACACCGATTTAATCGTAAGCTTCATCTTCACCTTCTGGACGAGTTCGAGAGTTTGGTTCAACTGATACTGATGTCTTATCGGGTTCAGATGGGGATGGGAATGCGGATTTTGATACCTCGTATGATAAAGAAGAGAGTTTTTCCAAAGATGAAGACCTAGAGCTAGAGTTTGTTAAGAAAGTCGCTTTGAAGATGGGCACCCTTTCCCTATGGGAAGTAGAAAAGTGGAAAGCGATAGCAAAGGCCGTAGGGGATCTCTTTCTGCGTCTATTAATGCTAATTCGGATGCTTTTGAAACAGTCTTTGGTTTGGCGTTTGTGGCTCGTTTGATTGATTCGTAAACCGGGTGCTTTAGCTTCATACATGGGATTTGGAGAAGCCTTCTAAGCCCGCCCTCGGTTCACGTCTTTCAATGCCTTCGTCCTCTTGCTTTTTGGCGCGGTTGTCAGAAATGTGTTACTAGAAATCAACGTATAAAGATACAATTCGCAGCCTTCGTCCGGGCGTCTTCTTTGTCTTGTCCCTTAGATATAGACTATGTTGGCAGCGAGCTTAATGACAAATTATCTTCTGGCTCTCCCCTTACTCACCTTCCACCGGAAAGACAGCTCTTCCATAAAGCTGAGGACCAAGGTCACAATGAGACTCTTCAGCAGCTATCAGACTTTCCCAAGAACACGAGTGACTCTGAAAAGCTATCATAAAGAAAGAAAAATTCACAGGCAGCTAGATTAGCAGAAAAATAGAAAGGGTTAGTGGCCGAAAGCTTGAGTTTGAACCTGGTCTATCTCATTGGTTAGCCAGTCCCACAGACAGAAAGAAACTGAGAGAAAAGTCGATTCGGGCGAGCAATTCCTGAGACTATGAGCTCTTCCTATGACTACGAGCAGTAGATAAAGATCAGACATCACATTACTTCCGCTATTTGCAGAGATGTCTTTGAAGGCAGGTGCCAAGTAATATGCGAAGTCCGGGTATGAAAGCACAATAGAACTCGCGGGAAAAGAACCACATCGAGGAGAACAGTATCTTGGTTGGAAGCTGCATTCATGTCTTCTTTCTCACCTGATAGGGATCTGTTTCACTTGAACTATGCTTCAAACATCAACCAATCCGGGAATGTAGTTCTGAGTGAGGTCTTAGGAATCATAGTTCCGACTAGGCCGGATTTTACTAAGCCTAGGGGGCTCATCCCTTTGTCAGGAATCAGAGAAGCTGTTAGGCAAAGGATAAGAGGTCCTACTCTTACTACGATAAGCACAATCTAGCGCGGAAAATAACTTTACTTTCTTTCACGGATAGCATTTGACGTCCAGTTTTGAAGGCAAAAAGTCACAGACAGCGAAAGGGGGTTCACCTGCTTGACCTAGTTGACGAGCATAATGAGTTCATACTATTACAAAGCATGCAACGCGCACTAAAAGCTTTCTTTAAGACAACAACCCAGGAATTGATTGATTCGAGATCCCTGTTCCTCAGTAGTTAGGGGAGGAAGCCAGTGTAGGGAAAAGATTTCCTACCTCTCTATAGGTCAGCAGAGAAGACTCTTCATTTTCAGGCCAAGGCCGGTGGAAAGCAAGGTAGGAATGCAAGAGTCGATTGATATATTCATAATCCCGCAAAAATCAAATAAAGAGGCAACCACTATCAGGTTAGTAGCGGAACGAGCTTTCTCTTTCTCTAAGAAATTGGAAGATGAGAGCAGGTTGAAGCTTACTTATCCTACTATTACAATATGGGCTTCTTGCTCATCAAAGGCTCCGGCACTGAGGTCTAATCTCCCATTCCTAATGCTGTCTCTTGGCCAGCCCTCGGGAATTCTGTTAGATTAGTAAGCTAGGCCTATAGAGTTGCATTGGTAAACTAAACCCCTGGAATTGCCTGATCGTAGACCACCCTCTTTCCCGGCCTTGCTTTCACTAAATAGTACTTACTTGACTTCATTCTACAGCGGCGCAAGTAAGCTTTGCATTTGAAAGGAAAGAACTACACAGGCTTCAACTCTGAGCTTCTTCTCGTAGCTCTTTGAAAGAGATACAAGACCACTGGCGAGTTTTCGCAACCCATTGATTTTCAACCTATTAGTAAAGGATTTACAACCACGCCTAGTTCCCTTAGTTCCGAGCCTACCGTTAGGAGAACTGATTCCAAGGCGGCAAGGGGGTCTTGAGACTTTTCTCGAGAAGCCTTCTTTCCCCTTGGCTCCGTACCCTTGCTCCTTTGCACCTCCACCCTCTCCTCTCTTGCTCCCGACATCGCTTCAGCGGACGATGTCCCGATCCTCGTAACCGAGCTCTGATACCACGTTGTCACGCCCTTGGCTCGTTCAATCAAGCGTGATGGCACTTAGCTTGTCACTCCGCTTCGTGCGGCCTAGCTAAGTCAGCCAACGACCCGTGGGTAAGCCTAATCTAAAGGCTCGAAGGTTGGAAGCGAATGTAAGTGGGCAAATGTGGGAGAAGACACACACAAGTGTGGAGGAAAGAATCACTATACTTGAATAAGAAATGTACAAGACAAGTGAAAGGTTGTACAAGGCTTTACAAGAGCTCTCTAAGGCTTACAAGTGCTCACTCAAGGTTGGCTCCGTCATGGCCCCCATGGACCCCTATTTATAGTAGTGGTTGCTTGGGAAGTAAGGCCTTGGTGGCCAAAAATATCTGGGAAAGTCGATGGCTAGGTCGGTGGCAATGAGCTTGGTTAGCTGAGACCAAGAAGGGATAGAGTTGCAAGAGAGGATTTGATTAGCCTGTCTTTTCCTTCTCAAGGCGGATGCCTACCCTAAACTCCTCCACGGAGGGTAGTGGTAGTAGCAACCCTATGATTGCCGGGGGTTTTCAAGGAGAGTTCAAATCTATCTATTAAGTAAGATGGGGAATGACTTGTCGTGGTCTCGGGCCGTCACGATTGCTTTGGGAGGAAGGATGAAATTAGACTGTCTTACGTTATCTTCCCCAATGCCGGAAGATGGGGACCAAAAACGGAAGGAGTGGAGAACAAATGACTACATGGTGATGTCATTGCTCATCAACTCGATGTTGCCGGAAGTGGCGGAGACTCATTTGGGTGCTAGGACTTTAACTTAGTTGGAGCTATGGGAGGCGATTCGAGAGTCTTAAAAGCACAAGGAAAAAATAGCTAAGAAGTTGGAAATCTTGGATAATCTTATCCGGTGCAAACAAGGTCCTCTATATGAGTCTTATGCTCAACTCTTCCCAAGGACTTCGGAGTGTTTGGAGTATGAAAGGGTGAAATCTTCCGCTTGTGTGAAGGAAGGGAATGAAGATCTTGAAGAGAAGAAACCATAGCTCTAGTCCCATCTCTTTCTGTTATGGAATTGGATAGTGACTCATATTCAATAGCATGGGATTCTATAACAGCCGGATATGCCTATTTATGGTATACTGTAAGAGCGGAGTTGCCCACTTCTGAAAGTAGCCCAGCCGAGAGTAAGATAGAGATCAAAGTCCCCACATCTGATTCACGTGCAAAACCTTTTTGTCCAATTGCTTGAAGCTCTGTCAAAGAAGCTCTTCTCTTCTTCTCTTCCGAAAGCAACTTCTTTTTCCTAAAAAGAGCTTATTCTTGCACAACTCCTTCGTCGAAGAACCTATTCGCTACGCCCCTTTGTTTGCAAGGTCACTCGAGATAAAGTCTTTACGCCCCCCCTAGCGTAGTGCTTTTCTACGCCCGCTTGCCCACAATTAAATAAAGATCACTAGAGAATGTTCCTCTATTTCTTAGGGAGAGATCGAAGCTGAACATTGGACTGAACTGACGGCCTTCTACCAATCATTTTCAATCCAAATCATATCTTAGGCCCGTTATCTATCGTAAAAACCGAAAAAGAAAGCTCATCGGCCCATTTTAGTAAAGGGGACGTCCCACCCTTTGTCTTACTTCGAGGGCATTCTTGATGTTGATGTAGTAGAATAAAAAAAAAGCAATATCTACTAGAGGGCAGGGGGACGGAATAGAGCTTATAAAGCTTACTTTACTGAAAGCGCTTAGAGTCACTTGAGAGAACAAGAATCATTCTTCCTTCTAGTAGGACTGAATACCGCCAATTAGTGCTTCAATCGGGCTTTTGGCTTTTAGTAGGGGTTAACGCACTACTTCTTTCTAGAGATTTCTTTATATAACGTCATTTCTTCTAGCTTCTATAGGGAGAGACTATATGGTACTTCTTAGAGTTCGAGTTGGATTGGATCTAAACTTTCTCGAAAGCTTGCTAAAAGTGATTCCCTCGAGAGAGCTTGCAAGTCCAAGATCTGGTCTTCTCTTTCTCTGTCGGCGACTACGCTGCTAGCTTGACTTCCAGCTGCGGGAAATCGAACTCATTGGATTGGCATCTGGATTTGATTCGGATTGTTGTTGGTTCCATTCAAGCTAGAAGAACTTTTGGCAATAAAGCCCGGAAGAGGGAGGGAAAGCCATTCAGTCAGTAGGGTTTGGCATTGGCATTGAATAAGCTGTTTGCGTTGCGGCGAATCTGCTCTTAGTTAGAAAGAATAGGTTGGAACTCTTGTTGCATGGTACGGCGTTCTGGTCAGAGAATAAGCGTATGAAGAAGAGTTTCTAGGAACTTTCCAAAGGATCTCCTTCTCAGGATGGAAAGAAGTACGCAATAAAGTAAACTGTCCTTTCAAGGGAAGTCGAAAGCACTGACCTTGGTCCAATTCACCCATAGGAGGACTGATTCGGAACTTCAGAAGGAAAGAACTTATTCATTCGGAAGAGAGGAAAGATGGACTTGCATCGTCTTATAAGGAAGAGTTGCTTCTCTAATTCAACTGGACTTGAAAGCAACCTGATCTACTCCCACCCTTCGCCTCTTGGCTCACCTGGGGTAGCCCCAGCCTCTCCTTAAGGTAATAAAAAGAAGAATGCTGCTTGATTGAACGAACATTGTAAGAACCTTTCTAACTGACACCCCAGTCATAATGCCATCCACGTCTTTTTTTTCTTTTGAACAATTTGAAAAATCCGAATCTTTTGTCCTTATGATTTTTGTCCATAATAACTGGCAGGTTTCATTAATGAAAAGAAAAGCGGAGGCCCACCATCTGCTAGCATTGTGGTTTGGAATCGATTCTTTATCAATGGCCCACCCTTTCTTTGAACCTTGTCAATGATCGAACTTAAAGATATAAACTGAGTGCCATTTGATGAGTAACTGAGAACAAGGGAGAAGGATATGGAAAGGATGAAGTAATGAAAGAGGAAGTCATTGCTAATAGTAACGACTTGTCACGATCCATTGGTTCATATAGAATCCATGTCCTAGGTGTATCAAAAAACATTCTTTTCGCTAAACGTATATAATAAAATAGAGTGAAAGGGTCCACTCCGAAACCAAGAGGGTACTAACTAACAGCTGAGTCCTCTCCGAACCGCAGGAGATAGTTGCCCATCATACGGCTCACCAATTTTACTTGCCTCTATGGGAGGCTCGCTCCGGGCAGGTTCGGATCACTTACAATACACGGCTCTACGAAGGTGGGTTAGGAGCATTTTCAATATGATTCTTTTCCCGTATTTGTTCGATCTCTTCCATCTCTGCCCTGCTCGTTGTCACCTATGTTGAAGAAAGGTTTGGAACCCTATAGAGAATGAAGAAGGGCCAAGGATCTTCCTCTCAACAGTGCTTCTCGAGGCTCCACTCTCCCCCCTGAATAAGTAAGGCCCCGTTAGCCTGGGCGAAGATAGGGATAAGGAGTAGAAGCAAGCTACCTTAGCTCTGCCAGGCACTGGACAGGGGTTAGCTCTGTAAATGTGTAGAGCCAAGTGTAGTGTGGTGTAGTAGTAGGCACTTATAGGCCCCTTCCCGGCTACTAGATCACTCCAGTGCTTCGGGTACTACGGACCCTCTGCCATCCATTGCAGCAAAGCCGTTTCATGAGCGGGGGGGCTAAGCGCAGTAGTTCTTTGAATCAAACGTTGAATGAAATCGATTCTTTTTAATATATTAAAATGGAAATCGGATAGGATAGATGGATAGATCTATCTTTCTATTCATATAGAAAAATTTTTTTTGAGTAGCGTAGCAAGAAGCCCCAAATCCTTGATTTGGCCAGGAAAGACTGCACTGCTTTGGGCCCAGGAAGCGAAGGGAATGAGCTCGGTCTCCTTCACACTTATTTTTCTCTGCGTCCGTTCCGCATGCGCTTTGCGCGCCATTGGCGCTTTGCTCTCTTCTTATTCTTCATTGGACGGTTTGGATGGACTTCGCCGTTCTTTCCCAACTAAAATAAAAAGGCTGTATCACATCGAGATGTCGATTCGTTTTCCGCCCTCAATGAGATGGGGAATTTTGAACCTCCTATTTAGACTTTTGGGCCCTTCATCTTTCTGAATTTAGGCCCGGCTCGCGTCGTTCCAACAACCGGCGGGGAGCACCTCAGTATACGATCGTGCGCAGTAACTGGGAGTCCTATTACACCTAAGGCCAACTTCAATTCACCAAGGTTCATCTCGTGTAGTGATTGTGGACTCGTACAAGGATATTGAGTAGACGGTTGATGTATCAGGCTCGACCCTATCTTTCGTAGCATGCATTCCCATCCGTGTCGCAACTGATTCGGTAAGCTACGTGTCCGGTGCACGGAGAACTGCCTTCGGTCCCCCAAACTGACTTACTCGTGGCAACCTTCCGGCCGCCCAACGACCTATAACGCTAGTCACTACTCCCACTGGGGCTAGGAAGTAAGCCCCACAACCCAAAGCGGCGAAGAACAAATAGAATTTACTACAAAAGCCGGCTAACGGGGGTATTCCTGCGTATGAGAACATAGTAATAGAGAAGGTAATAGCCGAAATAGGATTCGTTTTGGCTAGAGCGCCCAAATCCGCTATATATTTGACACGGGTTTGCCGTAATGCTGAAACTATAGCGAATGCATCTATCGTCATTGATGCATAAATAAAGAGACCAATTAGTAGTGATTGAATTCCTTCTATGGTTCCACATGAGAAACCAGTACGAATATAACCTACATGTCCAATTGAACTATGAGCTAGAAGTCTTTTTACTTTCGTTTGGGCCATGGCGGCCAGTGCTCCTAAGATCATAGAAGCAATGCTGCAGAAAAAGAAGATTTGTTGCAATGTAGCTCCATAGGAACCATAAATAAAAACACGTAAAATATTAGCAGAAATAGAGATTTTAGGCGCAATAGAAAAGAATGCTGTAACCGGGGTGGGTGAACCCTCATAGATATCAGGTGCCCACATATATAGAGTCAAAAGAGATATGGAGTTCGAAGGGGAGGGGGGTTTTCTTCGGGGCTCGAGAGATGAAATAGATAGGGCCCCACAAGTTTAAAATTTGCCGCTAGGGAATTCACACGAAAGGGAACGAAGAATTCTCAACGAAAAAAGTGCTCTCTGAACCGAGCGTGAAAGTAGTTTTCCATCAGACGGCTGTTCCCGTAACTCTACTCTCGACTTGGATTATATATCCAAAAAGGTCCGCCCTCGGCCATTCCACACGCTGCCTAGCAGAGGCGTGGTTATCTGAAGTGGATTCTCTCTTTTGTAGTAGATGCCGAACCTGCTGCTCTATTGACTAAGAAGGGAGCGAGCGCAGCAGGTACATGGACCCCTTCCTTTCTGTTGTTGCCAGCGCTTTCCCGGGCCGAGCCGGAATTCTTTATTAGAAAGAGCAGGCAAAGCCCAAAGGCTGCTATCCCAATAGGCCAGCGAGCGGAACGAGGAGAAGGCCCGGCAATCATACCACTGCGGTAGAAAAAGTTTGTTCCCTTCAGATAACAAGCACTGTAGGCCATTCTCGGTCTTCTTCGTTTTCGATGAAAAACAAATAAAATATCGATCTCCGTTCAGCTGATCTACGACCACCCTTCCCCTCTCCCTCCCTTCGTCGAGCCTTTCCTTTAATGGTTAGAGAAAGCATTCTCTTATCTGAACTTGGCGGGCATTCTTTCCAGCCTTACTCAAATAGGGAGTGGGTTTGGTTTGAACATAGGCTCAAACATGATTTGAAGGGTCCTAGCTATGCCATGCGTTCAATACAAAATCTGGAAACCAGCGGACAAAAAGAGGTTCCTGTGTTGCACTGAAAAAAAAAGTCAGATAAGAGCGTCTTCTCTTATCTTAGGTTTCTTCCTTCCGCGCCCGCCGCCGCCCGCGTTAGAAGAGAAGATTAGCAAAGCGGGAAAAGAAAAGACAGAGGAAGGGATAGAAGCATCTTATTCTCTTCGCGAGAACTGGAGGATCAGAGAAGCATTCGGAACAGGCTCCGCGTTCATTTATTTCGTTTTTCGTTGGCGGAAAGGCTCCACCAATCCATTTGGGGCTTCAGAGAACCCAAAAACAAAGTCTTTTGACTTGATTCATAGATAAAATCAATAAGAGATAGACAAGAGATAATATATATATAGATATATCTTTTTCTCTACAAAAAATGGAGAGAAAAAGAGCAGATAGAGAAATTCCCCTATATCGAACACTCATTCCTATCTATTGATAGAAAGAAAGATCTTCGTCAAATACCGGACTTTGCCTTTTTTTTTAGGAATTCTTCATATCCAAGGCAGCTTACCACAAGCACTCCACCCCATACGACTAGTTGGGGGGCTGTTCGCCTTTTGAATCAAACAAAGTAAGTAGTAAGGTAGCGTAAGCTACTTTCATTCTAAAGGAAACCGAAGAACCAACCTTTAGTCAATAGGAGCCCTACTTTCCTCTTTGCGACCTCATCACTTCCAAAAAAGGGCAAACCTCTTTCTTAGTCATCGGGCGGAGCGCACCTTTGGTACTTCAGTAGGGCGAGCTCTTTGATAGTGACTTCTTTCGTTTGGTAAGGCGACGAAAGGCTACTTCAATCTAGGAAACAGCCGGAAACTCGAGAGGGTCGCCTTTGAAAGCGTTCGCCGGTAACCATCACTCTTTCCTTTTTATTATGTCGTGACGCTGACTGAATCCATAAACCCGGAAACGAAAGTTCGTTCCCTTTCGTCAAGTAGGTAAAGTAGGCATACGAACCACTTTAGCTTTGCCTTAGACTCTATTGAAACAAAGCAAAGAAGAAGGCAGAATGGAGAAAGGAAAGGGACAAGGGCGGTCTTGCTTGGCGCGAAGGCTGCTGGTTCGGGGGTAGGGTACAGTACTAAAGGTCCTCGGACTTCCAGGCGGTTTTTCTTTTGGGCTGCAGTTTACCGTTGGATCTCGCCAATACAGCCTCCTATAGTTTTCGTTACCGAGATATCTTTTTATTTCATTGTTCCCAGGGATTTTTTGGGTAATCTGCTCCCATACTGCAAACAGTAAAATCTGAACCTTGTCGCTCTTCTTTCTTTCCTCGCGGGCAGGAAGCACACCAGCAGCGTGCATTGCGTGATTCTACTGTGTTTTTTGCACTTGACTGGGTGGACAGTTGACCGGAAGAGAACTTCGATTCGCCCGGCCAGCAGGCGGGCGGCGTGCTTATCTTGTGTGACAACACTACAGAGCGAGTGGCTCTTCTAGGCGGGCAGCTGTGTGACAACACTCCAGAGAAAGCGGCGCTTTCGTTTAACATGCTATGGTCTCAACGCCCTTACGAGGTAGTGATGAGTTTTACGCGCTCTCCGCCCGGCCCGCGCGCGGTTAGGAAGATTGGCCGCAATCCGAGCGGTACCACCCACCCTACCCTACCACCTATAGGCGGCCGTCCGTACTACAGCCGCCCGAAAAGGAACTGCAGTGATCTTGAACAGGGATCCTACAGCGATAAATAGAATCCCCATAAAAATACCACTAGATCGAACACCAGTGATTTCGTATCCGGTCAAAATCTTGGCTAATTGATCGAAGTGGGTAGCTCCAGTAGACCCATAGATCATGGAACAAATAGGGTGGGTAGGCCCAACCACCACACTACACGTATAGACGCGAACCCCCCTCGTTACCGTACGTGCGACTCTCACCGCATACGGCTCGCACAAAGACTCCTAAACCCATCCCGAGCCTTTTCTTCCACCTCTCCTCTCCAATCCTCGATCAAACTTGCGTTCTCCGGGCGCTATGAACTGGGGGGTCTTTCCTTCGCCTATCATATGTATCGGCTTGGCTTCGTCCCGAACCAAGGCAAGTTGTTCTTGCGAGCGCGTGCGTGTAGGAAGGCCGACCACTACACTACATAAGCTAAAAAGACGGAGATTACAAGCCGGAAGCGACTCGCTTCTATTCTCGTTGGGATTGGATATAGATAGAGAATCTATAGATCCTAGTAGTTCGCTAACCTCTCTAACTAACATACGGATACAATTTCACTTCACGGCACAGCCAAAAAAGAAGGAGCTGTCTTTTCAGCGGGTTGGCCTTCCTCCGCTGACGAATGCCTTCTTTCTCTGAAGTCTACAACAAACAAGTGGGAGAGGCAGGATTCGAACCTACGTAGAAAAACTTCAACAGATTTACAGTCTGTCGCTTTTGACCACTCGGCCACTCTCCCCTTCCCGGGCCGAGGCCCCCCTCAATCAATGGGTTCTAAGAAGGAGGGCTAAGCCCTGAATCAATCAATAAGCTTATTGATTGGATTGAAGGCTTAGCTAGCGTTCCGGGAGAATCTAGTCATTTAGTCAGTTCATAACAATCTCTGTAAAGCAAGGGGCAAAGCTTCGTAGACAGCTTCCCTCTCATGTAGTCGTCGGCCTTACCCAGCCCCCTTCGTCGCTTCTGGCGAAGCTGCGAGTTCATGAGCAAGTGAATGAACAAGCCAGCGAGCAGCGAGTGAAGTGACTGAACGAGCCATGTTCCTAAAAGGAGTGACCATCTTTGTTTTCTTCCCCTATCCCCTCCCCATGTACGGTTGGGCGCTAGCGCTTGACTAATAGAAAAGAAAGTAAGGCTCTTCTGCTGAGCGAAGCTGCGAGCCTACCCTTCTCGAGCTTAAATAGCTTACGCTTACCAAGCCTAGTCTACTAAAATAGAATAGGGCTACAGCAAGCAAGCTTTCCCCCTTCGTTTGTTGTGGGTCGCGCCTTACCGCAGGTTTCGAAGAAAATGAGTGGTTCTTTCCTCCTTGCTAATTACCAAGAACTTCGTTGCCGCTAGTGGCGAAGAAAAATTCTACCATCTTACCAAGAAAAGGGCGTTAGCGCAAGGGTGGGAGTAGACCAGCTTATCTAAATAAAGTCAATATTTCGCTTTCAGGTGATCGTAGCCTTAATCCCTTGCTTCTTCAGTCTACAAGAAGCTGGCAGAGCTTTAGCCATGCCATTGGACTATATCCATCTATCCTACCTAAACAGTAAGCCTTTTCTTGTTCGTTCTTCGAATGAGGCTAGTGGAGACTAATTCCTTCCGGCTAATGAAGATAAGTCTTCCCATTCATTCTCAGTGGATCCTTCTTCTCCCTAAGAATTGAACGAACCAAGTTCACCTATACGAGAGTGAAGAATAAAAACCAACAAGAAACTTCCCACTTTGGATGTCCCACGATTCTGCTAGTTTAGAAACTAAGGAGAAGGACAGGGTTCGCTAGGTCAAAAAAGCGAGAACTCTCAATTCTCCCCAAGTAGGATTTGAACCCACGACCAGTCAGTTAACAGCCGACCGCTCTACCACTGAGCTACTGAGGAAGAACTCCCTTAAGGAAGCCGACTCTCGTTCTTTGGACCAACCTATGACCGCTTCGTCACTTTTTTTCACATACACCGGGAGAAATGCGATAGCAAGCCCCTCCCCGGCCGGAGGGCCTCCAGGACAGGGGGGCGGCAGTCAAGCATTCACTCTCGAGATTCATATTGATCAATTGATCTCCGCGCCCTGCCAGTTCGCTAAGTAGACTCACTCTACCGAAGGTAGAACTATTCCTGCCAAAACCAAGAGACTGACTTCTCATCCTAGGAGTTAGCAGGTATGATAGAGTCCCCTCTCTGTCTGTCTCTCCGAGTTTCTACTACTAAGTAGCACTTCTGCTATGCTATTCAATCATAGAATCGATTCCGATCAAAAAAAGCCCCTTCTATGTTATTAAGAAAGTATCTGACGATCCCCTGCAATCAAACTAAAATAGCTTCGAGCCTATCTAAACTAAAGATAGGCTACCTTTCTTGCTCGTTAGCGCTTTTGATTGCAGCTAGCGCGCCCTCTTTCTTTCTTAAAGTCAAGTTTCTCACTTGTTAGTCAAGCGACAAGCGCTTGCCTATTTGAGGATATTTGAAGAAGTTTGGAACCCTATACAAACAAGGGGCTTTTCCCCAACCTATACAAGGTGCTGGTCTCGATCCCGCTTGGTGGTGCCCTTCTCGATGATTGTTGACTCAACATTTCTTTCGTGCGGGTTCCAAACCTCCATCCATCGAGTCAAGTAATTCGCTATCGGAAATTTTTCCGCCGCCTATCTCATGCTTCTTCTTTCTCCGAATTGGTTCCTAGTCTCAGTCAATCAAGATTCACCATCAAGAGAGGGAAGAGCCTTTACTTTAGGTTAGGCCGGTCTCGTCATTCACGCAATTTCCTCGTCCATCCATCGATCGCGCGAGTACGCATCCAGTCAGCACATAGCGAACGAAAAAAGCGTTCATCCTGGACGTCCGAGACGCCTCAATCAAAATGTCTATCAATTGATTCCTATTCATTCGGTCAAAGTATCCACGGCCTTTTCACGCCCTTCTACTGAGAGGTGCACCATGTTGATAGGAATCGGCAAAGACCCTCTTGTACACGTCCTCGAGGGCAGCATTCATGGCAATCATCAGTACTTTCTTTCGAGGACATGGTATGGCTTTGTTCTTGGTGTTCTTTAATAGATGTCGAGTGCCGCTTTTCCCTGTCCGAGAATCTCCATCTGCTCTAAGTGAGCGAGCTAGAATCCTTATGTCAGGTTGGTTGTTCAAATTTCTTCGCTACGCCCCTTGCATTTTCATCTTTTTGAAAGCCCAGACTCATTCTTCTGTATCTTCATTAGTCCTATTTCAGGTGCAAAGCCTTTTCAATAAAGAAATTTTTCTCTCCCATTTATCATTTTGTTGATTGAAAGAGGATAAGCGCTATCCATTGAGTAAAGGGGGCTTTTCTACAGTGATTCGGGCGGTTCCCGTTCGCCTGCTCTCCTCATAGTCCATTAGTGGGTAGGGTGGTAAACTTAGAGGGCGCCCGCCTCCTCTTCAGACGTGTCCTCGACAACCTGGCGGTTGTTCGGTCTCCGCTTTTTGGGGCGGGAGTACTTGGTCGTTGGGCTTTCCTTTTTCTCAACCAATTCGGTTGTGTCAGCTCTGAGATTGGTCTAACATTTTGTTATGAGCTGGCTGGATAAAGATGAATTGAAAGTCAGATAGATTTGAGTTCAAGTAGTAAAGGACCTTCGATCGACCATGGGGCGTATTCTACCCTTAAAAAATGCATTCTATTGAAGCGTAACGTAAAAAGCTCCTTCTCATCTTGCTTGGTTTTGAAGTTCCAGAATGTTGTCTGTGGATTTTTAACAAAGGAAAGCCCCCTTCCACTATGCCATTTGATTGATTCAAGTTCCGTGCTGCTCGCTACTCTCCGAGGCCAAGGACGGGGTCGAACCGTCATTCCAGGATTTGCAGTCCGATACATTTCCATTATGTTACCTAGCCAAACTAGCCATCTCATGTGCCAAAGTCAAAGGGTTGTTCTTCCTTCCCCGCTCCCTCTTTTTCTACATATGCGGTGGCGGGCGGAGCGCTCTATATGACCGGCGGCGGGTTACCAGAGAAGAGGGTGGTCGTAGATCAGCGCTACGCACCTTGCCTTGCTCAATCTTCCTTTTCTGATTGAAAGTAGCAAGCCACTCCACTACTGGTACAGAGGCCATATAGAAGGTTGCTCATCCAGCCCAGCGGATCCATTGTTTATGCGGCAGTGCGATGGAGCTGAAGTAAGCCCCTTTTTTTGAGCCCTTACTCAAAAAAAACTAGGCGTCTTTGGACGTCCGAGACGCCTACTATACTCCTAAACTACAAGCTAGCGCGCAACGGCTGAAAAGCCGTTGTTGCTTGCTGCTTGCAGGCTCGAAAATGGTCGCCCTTTTTCCCTGTCTCCATTCTGATTGATTCGCTTTTTTTGCGCAAGCGACAAGGCCTTGTTGTGTTTTATTTTGTGATCTTCTGCTTTAGTCTGCGTTTTTCGGATAGCCGGGATCCGACGTTGATTTCCTCAATGTCAGCTCTAGGTTTTGGGCGGCCTATCTGGTTAGTTCAGCTATCATTGCTGGAAGCTTCTGCGCTTGTTCGGCTTCGTACTCTCCGTCCGCCTATCTCATACTCTCAAAGTATATTCTTTTGGATTTTCTTTCTATCCATATGTGCAGATAGATGTTTGCCGGGGGAGATTGGTGCTCTTTGAGGTATACCCTTCCGGTGGGTTGGTTGTTCCCTTATCTGTCTTTTCCATTCAGTGCCCGCACTGCGTTAGAAAATCTTCGTCTTCGATCTTTCTTCGCAACCAACGCAATAAAGAAGTCTAACAGTTTCTCTCGGCATCTGTCTTTCATTTTAAGTCATTGATCATCTATAAGCAGGGGGGTCTGCATTCACTATTAAGCCTACTACGCTCGTCCATTCCAATCTAAGCGATTGCCTGCCCTTAGACTCCTTACGCTGTTCGACCGAACTCGTTGGCTTTGCGTCGGTCGGAACCCGATTCGAGAACTTTCTTTCATTTTATTCACTAAGTCATCGCCAGCAATCAGCTCTTATCCTTTGGTGTCAAAGGGCGAGTTCCTTTCTTGTCTTGTCCAAAAACTTTCTTTATTCTCACCTAACGGCCTTGGAGAAACCTACGGCAAGGTTTTACACAATTGGCCTCTTTATCTTGCTCTTAGTCTGTCTAGCGCCTTTCGGTTGGGCCCCGGCTTGGGTTATCTTTTTTTTGAGTCTTGAGGGCAGTCAACGTGTCAGCCATTCTTCTCCCATTAGACTTGTCCATTTTTTTCTCTTTTTCCTTCTCTCTTCCTCTACTTTATTTGACAGGAGCGGAGAATACCACTCTATTAATAACAAGAAAAAAGTAGCAATTCAGTTTCAGTTTGAGCTTGGAAGCAACCTGCTATCTATCGATAGGCGAGAACAGACTGCTATTCTATTATGGCCGGCTTGGAGACATCAGAGGAAGACCATCATCTCTATCCGGGTACGATCATAGCTTCATTCATTCGTTGAACCTTGGGGATAACCATTAGCATTGAGGTAAATTACCACACCACCTCTATCATACATACGACATTACACGATGCGAGAGTGCATGGTCAACACAGACCTAAAGCGCCTACGTTCTGCTTGCAGCCAATACAACCACCACAACCTAACTTGCACGAGATTCAACAACCGAAGCTACTAGTAGTCCCGAGGGGACGGCATCATCCTATAATAATAAATAGTTAGAAGTACTGAACAAGCGAGTCATCGGTCCGGGGAAAGAAAAGGACCGCCTTTGAAAAAAAAAGGAACTCGCTTTAACCTAACGGTTACAATCGGAACAAAGGTTATTCTGTTCATGCTTCAGACGATCTGGCTAATTCTATATACTTCTATCTAATTATAGATTAGAAAGGCGAACCTATAGGCCTGTTTTAGCGCCCTTCCAATGCAGTTAGGTTTACTTTGGAAAGGCTACTAAAGACCGGGTGAAGAATGAAAAACGTTCGCTAACGCCCACGGGATAAGATCTTTTTTAGATCAGCAACGAATGTCTTGTATCTATTAAGAAAGATTTCTCCCCGGCCCTGAATGCCATACCTTGCTGAAGGCGATTCACGAGAGAATCGCGCACTGTTCCGCGAGATGTGAATGCCCGTGATCTGCTCGGTATAGTGATGGATTTCATGGCCGACGTCTAACCGGCACGAATAGGCCGACATGAAAGGACTTCCCCGCGGAGCATTTTTTCTTTCGTCCTCGGACGTTCGGACATTTTGTTCCGGCACTTGCGTTCTCATGCTCGGAACTCCTCAGAACACCAAGCAGCAGAAGCAGCGAAGCTTCGTAGACAAGGCGGCTCGCTCAGTGCTTACGAACGAAAAAGTGTTTGTCGATTAGGTACGGGATACCTAATCCACTGGAGGGCCTCTGAAAGGGTTTTCTAGTTGATCACTAACCTTGGCATTCCCCTTTCTTGCTCATTTCTGTTATTGACGTATTTTGCAGCGCTGGACCATGGACTCTTACTTGGCCTAATTAGGCCCTTCTTCAAGAGATCACCCACTTATTCCTGATTCAACCTGAACTACGTGAGAGCTCAAAGCTAGTCGAATCCTTACTTTTTGTTATCCCGCTCCTGAGCCATAGCCACTAGGATCAGAAGTAACGGCTACTGACTTTGGATCACTTTCATCCGCATTTCTTTTTTTTTCTTTTCTTCTCTTATGCCGGGTCTGGGGGAGGAGGAATTTTTTCTGGCCTCTTTCGCCCTAGGTCTGGGATCGATCCCCTTTACTTTAGCCAAGGAAAGCGGTCCAATACCAGCTTCTTCTATAGGACCGGAGTCGTCAACAAGAACTGCAGATACGATCACTCTGCCATCAACAGGAAATCAATCCGCATCTGAGAAGTCAAGTCTCATCCCGTGCTTTCGGGCGATGAATCTTGGCTTGGTTTTTCCACTCTATTAAGATTAAAGGTTCCCAAAAATGAATTAATTTAAGAGGAACTCCCCCCTTTGCCTGCTTTGATTAGGACTTTGCCCCGGGAAGAGCTCATCGGGGAAGAACTAAAAAAAGAAAGCAAAAAAGTCGAAGTCAGTCGGATTCGCTAGCCTTTGGGCTTAAAGAATCGCTCTTTGCTAATAGACTGGACTGGCTTAGAATCAATGCTTTGACCGCTAATGTAGAATATAAGAACGTATTTTTGCCTTGTCCGGGGCCAACAGAGTCATTCTTACTGACTTAGCTAATTCAATTCTTTCTAATGGGATGCCCTTTTATAATGATAATGAAATGCCTGCCTTTCTACAAAGATCCCAATCCCAAGAAAGTTCAATCGGCAGCCTTCCTCTTTTAGAATCCTCCTCAAGCTCTGAATCGCTTAATACATTTCGAAATGTAATTATGCCTGACAACGAGAATAACCTATATACGAGAATCAGATTTCTAGAGGAGCAGAGCTGCTATAACTTGCCGCCCCAGAGCAATCTGGGTGATTATGAAAGACTTGTGCGAGAACACTTCGATCAAGCTATCAATGTAGACCATTTTAGATAAATTTATGATTTGGAATTTTTTGAAAAGAAAGCAGTATTGCAAGATAGGCTCCATAATCTGATGGTTAATGAAAAAAATATTGAACAGATTATGAATCTTTCGCCATATGATGATATCAGAAGGGAAGCGTATAAATTTCTGGAATATAAGGTGGAGCCGGTTAGCGGCCTAAACCATCCATATCAGCGACATCTCATGGACGGAAGTCTCAATTTCTTTATTCAATCACTAAACGAGCAGGAGCAAACAAAGGGTGGGAGTAGACCAGGTGAGATCTTAATCGTAAAAGGAAAGGGGGGATATATGTCACATGTGAAAATAGAAGCATCTCTATCAGCTAGAGCACTTTACTCAAGTCATTCATGACGCTCTCTTAACTGGCGAGCTACTTTCTGTACTTCCTTAAGGGCATCAAGAGAACTGGTAGTTTGCGGCTCTCAATCAGATAAATTCTACTTTTTTTTTCTATCTTTACTGTAGGTTGGCCTGCATGTCCCATAGGTCAAGAGAAGTTGCCTATCCCTATCACAAGAAGAAGGAAATCGAACTCCTTATTTTCTTATTGTTGGCTTGGTCCTGGCTCTGCGCTCTTACATCTATCTCTATCAGCGTTTCTCGTTTTGTCTCGGTAGTCTTACTCTCAGTAGCATTTCTTATGACCTGAGTGCTGACACTATAAGTGAGCATCTCGGGTGTGAAGGAACGGCATTGGAAGCGGTAGTACGATTCTATCCGTTTGAGTTTAGGGTCGTCGAGGTAACTCTCGCAAACAAAAAAGAAAAGAGATTGAATTCAAGCCAGCAAAGGACAGAAGAAAGGAAAGAGAGAAGAAAAGAGATGCCTTGTGGTCATGCCTCTTGGACGTTCCATCCCCACCGCAACTTCATCCTCTAGTGAGCTTGGAAGTGTGCAGCCTGAGAAGAGCATAACATCCTTGTATACAAGAGTGGAAGATAGGTTTCGTCGAAGTTGAATTCTTCGAGATGCATAGCAAAGAAGGGCTAATCTAGACCTAGCAAGGGTAGAAGGTTCTTTTCGATCCAAACGTACAGGATGCATCGGAAGTTGAGAAGGTAGACGGTGCCCCGTGAAAGCACCTTCGTCAGAGTGTAGTCTTCAGACTTTCTTTCAAAGAGAAGGAGCATGAAGATGAAACAAAAAAAAAGACGCATCCGACTTGACTTCTTTCGAAGCTTATAAGACGAGGTATACAAGAAAATAAAAAGAAAAGTCCATGCCTATCCAAGCCTTCAAGGACCACGAGTCGTACATAGGGAGAAAGAGAGGACAGTCGACTTGTCTTCTAATGAGTTACAGGAATAGACAAGGAAAAAAGCAGTCCGTCTGCGAAGAGTGAACCAACTTCTACTCCTTACGGGTTCATCACAAGACAGAAGGAATGGACTTGGGTTGGTTTGAATTGGAGATGTGAGAAAGAATGGCAGGTTGCTTGACCTTTTTAGTCCTCTTTACCTCTAACGAGCATTCTCAAGTCCCTAAGCGAGTGTAGTATATGGCGTAGGTCGAGTGGGGATCAAGGGCTCTTTCATACTCTTAGGTCAGCAACTTCTTGCTTTCATTAGGAATGATCGGTGAACTTTCCACCAGAGAAGAGATCTATCAAAGATTACTAAACTATATGGCTTTAGCGCTTTGAATCTCGTCTCGTCTTCTCCAAAACTTAACTGGTATTTCCTTTCCAAAATTGGCTGACGCTCTCTATTGAAAGGACGAGTAGAGTCGAAGCAACGTATTCATTAGGGGGAGATATGTCACATGTGAAAATAGAAGCATCTCTATCAGCGTTTCTCGTTTTGTCTCGGATCTTGAGCCAGATAGGAAAGATTCCTCGCGTTCGGAGATGCTGAGAGAAGAAAGCTCGACTCGGTTGGGTCTAAACTCTAAAAC